TTGCCTCCTCGCTTGCTCGATGCTTTTCTTATTCCTCATGTCTTCTGTGTTTGTAAATCCGAATCCATTGAGGATTGCATTAAACCTATGGAAGCCGGATATCCACTCTTCTGGCTTTTTGTAAACTAATTTCCAGATCCGGAAATAAAATAGATAAGGTACTCACACGGAACAACTTCTCCCCACTCCACGAGGCCCAACTACCTGGATTTGTCCAATCAAGGGAAGAAAGAAAGGGCTTAGGTAGCGCTGTCGTTGCCAAATCTTCCAAAACAAAAGGGCGGGCTTGTTGCTTCTATTTCGAGTTAGAAGAACTTAGATTAAGATATTTCTAGTCGTATCCGTTCCAAAGGAAGAGTGTCTTTCAGTCTCTTCCTCAGCATCAGAGTGTCTATTCCTTCACGCACAGGCGCAAAGCTCAGCATATTGACCTCCTTCCTACGTGGCATACTTCCATCGATTATGGAGTTTAAGAAAGAGAATCTATTCATAGGCGAAGAAGAAAGACGCGGGATGACGCTTTTTCCAAGTCTTGTTAAACCCAGCTTTTTTACTTTTTAAGATGTCGACCTCGGGCTAAGTCGATACCTCAAAGGGGGGAGAGAAGAGAGCCTCAGTAGCAAACTGTTAGGCGCTTTCACGCAGCTTCCAAATAGGCACTTTCGGGCAGCTTTCCCCTCTCTCTTTGCTTTATTGCTATTGGACATCCAGGCTAACTAGTCCAAGGGCTAAGTAGCGACCTGTACCTGTGATCGACATCCTTTCCCGCCGAAGACTCATTCCCCGGATAACTAATTCCTGCTACAAGGTAAAGGGCGATCCACGGCATTAGCTTCTCACATTAGCTTATCAAATTCTTCTTTCCTTCTCTAGGGCTTCCATGGATGCTCATTCATTTTATCTTCTTGGCCTCAATACCCTTGTTGAACCTGTTGTGGATAATGGAAGGCTCTCAGCCGAGACCTCCCTTTATCAGCACCAAAAACAAAAGCACTATCCCCCTTATCCCTCCCGATAATTTTGGGATCAGCATCTCCTAATGAACTCTTCTGAATATTTGCATTTTGATTAGGTTCCGACTTTCTCGCTCCCTTAGTCTCCTGTTTTTTCGGCAAGACGTAATAGCCACCGCCGCAAAGCTCTTCTTGGACTGCGGCTTCCTATTTGACGACGAAGCCATCATCCAAGGATAAAAACCTTTTCTACTTGATCATTACTTAATTTGACGAGTCTAGTCCCTGCTATGGGATTCCCAGCTGTCTCAGTATTCTTCGATCCCGCGTTCATGTCCATTTCCTCTACCACTGAATTAACCCCTGTCGATTTGCGACCTTCATATTCAACTGCCTGAAGTTTTTCACAAACCCAAATAAAGGGAATCAAAGGTTCATTCAGATTAACCTCGACACACACTCTTGCATATTTACCCCTAGAGGCTTTGGCAGATTGCTTATCCACTTTAACTGCTCTGCCAATCAATCTCCGAATCGCTTCCCTGTCTTGTTATTAGTAGAAAGCTGGCTTACTACTTACTATTAGTGCCATTTCCTCTATCTCTGGTATTGTTCTGGTAGAGAATGTTCTCCTCTACATCGCAACTATGACCAGTTTAGCGCTTTCAGAAGAGAGCACTCGGCTAGCCCCAATAGCTTTATTCTATTTGACTCGTATCTTCGAGGGTTTCATCTCGAACTATATCTTTTGACGTTGGCCTTGCCCTTTTCTTCGCTTTTCAGCACTTCCTTTCGCTTTAGCTTTGAACTGAGATCCTTCGTAGTGAGTGTACTTAGTAGATCCCCTCCTGTAAGCTACATGAGTGAGATTTTCCCCACTATGCTTTCACCCAGTGTGAAGATCGATCCCTTCCAATTGTCATCTTGCCATTGTCTTCAAATCAGTTGTCAAGTCTGCTGTCAGGATGTTATGTCCAAATGCCATCCTCATTACATTCTATCTTGCCTTGGGAAGTAGTAGTATCGGTGCGGTATGATGCTAAGGTCACTAGTATTAGCAGGTCCGGGACAAGGCCTTTCTTTAGAAAGGGCATTACAGCTAAGACTAGATCATTGTTCATATTTTCTTCCCTCTTTGACCTTGACCATGGGTAGCTGGCTTGATGATTGATCTCGATGAGTTCCACCCGTCTATCGTTGGACGGATCCCTTTTGCCCTCTTTTGAAGCAAGTCCTCTACCAGTAGGGTGGGATTATTCTTTTCTAGCTGCTCTCAAAAGGCTGTAAAAATGGATTGAGTCCTAAGCCGATCCCTTGAGACTAGCCGGACAATGGAGATAGGTGTGGATACGCATCTTTGAATTCATTAGCTCGCACAAGATCTACCTCCTAACCACAGAACCTCAGAGTTCTATCAACCAAGAGCTTCATAGAGAAAGGAGTCCCTATTTGGATGATCTACAGTCCGCATCTGCTCTAAGAGATTGAAGCTTGGCCGACGGGAGGGAATTCGAAAATCTGCCGTTGATTTGAGCTCTATGCACGTGGAATACTCCTTTCCCTTTGATTGACTTGCTTTCCTCCTGCCTTTCTTGACTGGAATGACTTACCGAAGGAAAGGACTTAGCGCTTGAAACTCCTAGCTCAACTAGCGCTTCGCGCCTTGGCAGGGTAGAAGGACTAATTCAGTCTATTGGGCCCTAGAGGAGCTATAGACTCTAGGTAGTCAGTTTCCACGCTACTCCTTTGTTTGTCTTGGAGGAAGGAAAGATATCTACAACTATATACATATACATCTACCGGTTAAGGAGAAGGTCTTGAAGCTCGACTGATTAGAGAGTAGATCATGTTCCTGGGGAACAAGAGTCAGAGTTCTTCCTTCTTGGCACAAAAGCAGCAGATATTGAAACGAATAGCAGCTTAGCTTCGATTATTCAATTTCCTGATGTTGAAACAATGTAATCGGCGCTGGTAACCTTGCCGCTCATAAAGACAGATCTTGCTATAGAATCAGTAGTCTTACAGCTCAATGTCAGTCCCATGACCAAGTGAACGAATCCGAAAGCCGTGTTCATGAAAATTCGTACAAGCATAGATAGATCCCTGATACAGACTTTTTGCTCCTTTAGACTCAATATTAGTTTGTAAACAATTCCAATAACCCAAATAACTAGACTCGGATGCAGATGAATAATACCTGAATCGATTCTGCGTTTTCTAATTACTGATAGAATAAGATTTAGACCTATGAAGGCTAGTTATCAGATTCTAGATGTAGGATCGCTATTTCCTGCGCAGCCCTTGCCCGTAGTGATATCCTAATTCGGCTACCTCTCCCACTCATCAAGGCATACATAATAAACTATAGCCAAGGGAGACCGGAGTACACTATGCCCCATCACCTACAATAAGATCAGTTACGGGAGTACTGCGCTTCTCAGGGCCCTCTGCGTCAGAGCAACCCCGCCGGGGCGATCCAAACACCCGGAGTTCAAGTTCGATCCTTTAGGTTCTTCGATTTATTCAGTATACTTATGTGTATTTATATAGAAAACTACCTATTATACGACATTATAAGACTCAAATACCTAAATACAGACCCTGTAAAACGATTATCACTATTAGAACAACTCGTCCTCGAATCCGCTACTGGTGGTGAAGGAAGGCTGCATTGATATTGGCGTAGTGTGAATTCTACTGATCATTGATAGAAGATCGACATTAACCCTATATAAGATAAGGAAGTTTTTTCTGATCCTAGTCTTGGCTTGGTTCACCGTCTATCTTTGCTCTTAGGGCAATGGGATAGCAGTGCAGATGAATTGAATCAAGAGTAAACCACCACTTGCAATTGAATCAGTAAGCGCTGGTACTCTTGCTAGAGATTGGGATAGTGTTCAATCATCCGGTGCTCTCTTTCAGACCCAGGTTTCAGGTATGAAAGAAAGAAGAAGACATCAGAGAAATGTCATCCGCAACTGACAACGTTAATCTACGAGCGGGAGGAAGGAGAAATGAAATAGTTAAGGGAAGGCAAGAACCGAGGGAAGTCAGTCAAGCTAGAATAGAGCTAGCCGACAAGATCAATAGTCAAAGAAGGAAGGGAAGGCACTTGCGAGAGCTTAGAGTAGTATGAGGAAAAATCGGTTGTGACAAAAAGAGTTGTGAAAAGCTGCTGGAGGACTAACTATTGAATCAGTAACCGCTTTGAGAGTTGACGGCGCTTTAGTAAGAGAATAAGCTCTTTGATAGACAGAATGCCCTTCTTTCCCCTAGAGGTCTCGACGCGCCTTCCCCAGCTTTTGAATTCGAAGTCGAGTCTATTTCTGTATTCTTTCTAGATTCAAACAAATAAAAATAAAATAGATTCATAGATTTGATACCTTGTCTAGAACTCATGTTTGAAAGAAATATTCGATCACATAGAGTCATGAAGTGGGTTAATTAAAAATTCACAGGTGATAAATGGCAAAAAAGAATGCCTTCACTCCTCTTTTGTATCTTACATATATAGTATTTTTACCTTGGTGGATTTCTCTCTTATTTACTAAAGGTATGGAATCTTGGGTTACGAATTGTTCGAATACTGGTCAATCCGAAATTTTTTTGAATGATATTTTGACTTGGGTACCTTTCATCCATTGTAGGAAACGGAAATTTCGCTGCCTCAGTAGACGCTTAAGTACTTTAGTAGGCTTGCTGCCACTTCATTCATATGTATGGTAACCGAGGCTGCCTCGTCGTCTGATGTTAGTATCCCCTCATCGTCGTCGACAACTTATGGCACGGAATCGGATGTGAGTCCTCCATGTATTGGCTTTCAGGGTGCCGATCAAACTCTATCTGTAGATAAGCCCTTGGAGTTCATAGATAGCACTTCAAATAGTGAGTTAGAGTGTTATAGAATATATACCAAGTACTCTAATTTAAGTTCAAGGCATTATTGAACTTAAGGGATCCTTTCTTTTAAAGAGTTGGATCTAGAGGTTTGCCGCTAAGTCGGATGATGTCCCAAAATAGAGAACTCGGCTTTTCGCTGCACGGGATAGGGATAGCCGGTTTTTGAATTCCTTCTTCCAGGAGGTTAAGGCCTTATTATCTACTTTTTTTGTAGAGGCTGATCGGCTTAGATTAGAGTAAAGCCAGAAAGCAGAAAGGGAAGACTCAAACTCTCACTCAACCTATCAGAGGAGGATGGAGTAGGTCTTTGCCGAGAAGTCAGATATTATTTCATTTACAGGGCATAAAGTCCGTATAAGAAGATCGCCCGAGGGGTTTGTTTTGCCACTAAATGCTAAATCGGATACTGTCTCCTAAGAGAAATAGAAAAACTAGGCTTTTTCGCTTCACCAGGCGCGGAAGCTGAATTAGGTAATCGATGCCGCTGAAAGGTCTGGTCTTGTCTCCCGATCGGATGCTTTCCTTCTAAAGATACCCGCAGCTTTTGGTGTTCGTAGATAGCCCCTGACAGAGTTTAGTCAATTATCACGGATGAAAAAGTTAGCGAGCACAGGAAAGAGTGCTAGGGCGCGAGAAGAGGCCTAAAGATCAAAGAGAATAGTAAGGTTTTCCTACTTGGAGATAAGTCTTTCACCGGAGAGGAGAAAGAGCTATTTAATAAAGAATAAGGGCTTTCAAAGCTAGACTGAAATAAGTCGACTCTCGTTCGGGCTACTGAAATGAACCAAAGGCTCTTGACTCCAAAGACCGAGGTTTTTTTCCGGAAGCCTAGCTCATAAAGGTGACAAAGGTTAATCGACTAGAAGGGTGGGTCGATAAGACGACAGAGAAGATAGCTCACCTAGTACTACCTTTCTCGAAGGAGTGAGAGAAAAGGAAGGCGGAAGCTGTCGTTACCTGGGCAGTTTGAATGGAGAGAAAGGAGCTTGTCCCGAAGCGGCTCGATAACGTATCTTTCTAGCGGTTAGCGAGTAGAAAGCGCGAATACCTCTTTTCTAGCTATACTGACTTCCAGGCAAAGCAAAGGAGAAAGAGTGATGATTATTTACGTTGGCAAGCAAGGGTTAGAGCCTAGCTTTATTTATCAAGTCCAACAAAGGCCGCTCGGGCAAAACACCCGGGAATTCCGGAACTAGAGCTACCCTGCAGCCGTCGAAGAAGAATAAAAGAAAGCACTATTCATCAGTAACACAATGCCTTTCATAGGTCTATCTATTAAAGAATCAGAGTTGGTTTTGGACTGAGGGGATATACAGGAGTGAATCCTAGAAAGAAAAATGAATTAGTTCTAGTTTATTGGTAGGGAAAGCTTCCCGTCGAGTGGGATCAGAACGATCTTGTGTCGTAGTAGTAAATGGTCCATTTATTGATGGATCAAAAGGATCAAACTTGAGGAAAGAGCGTGTTTTTGTCTTCAATAGCTTTAGCTTTTCCGGTCATAAAGTTCAATCAGAACGATCAAGAGTTGAGAACAGTCCTTCTTTTGATTCGAAAAAGAGCGATTTCAGCAAGACAAAAAGAAGGAATGACCAACTTGCTTGTGGGATACGCTTTACTCGGATCAGGGTTAACACTTGACGAAACGGAAAGAGAAAGATTCAAAAGCGGATTTAACCATCCATTGAGTGGGAAATGGTCTCTAAGAAACTCTCATTTAAAGGCAGGCAAACCCGGAAAGAGAGATCGGGATGATGGAGACTTTTTGAAGTAGAAATCAAATAGAAGGGTCGTTCGTAGATCAGCACAAAGCTATTGATCCAATCCGATCCAAGATGAGGAATCGAGTTCTTCTTCCTATGGTTGGCACGAGAATCCCTCTCAAAGCAAAGGGGAAGAATCAGATTCGATCCCCGGGCTTATAACCAACCTATGAACAATGTACCGAAAGAGAGGGGACTACAAGCTGCCGTACGAGAATAGACGGATTGGAGTCTCACATCAGCATCCGTTGATTCGAAAGAGCTTGATAGATTTCAGTCAAATTCCTACTGAACTGAGAGATCTCGGTCAGCTGCGTCTGCTGATGAGTCTGAGAGCCACTTTATAGCTTTTTCGAGTCTCACGATTCGATATTTCGAAATGAAATGTTGGTTCAGTAGAACTATATAAAGCAATGGCCAGAACTCCCATTAAAAGAAAAACAGAACCCCCCCGCCGTGTACAAAATCAATTTTGTAGCTGAGTACAGACGTTTTTTTCCTCCCCACATGGATACAAGTAGATAAACGGGAATTAATTCTAACTCCCACATGAGAAAAAAAAGTAAAAGGTCCCGAGAAGAAAATAATCCTATTTGCCCACTGTACATTGCTAACATCAGAAAATGAAATAATCGAGAATCTCGAGTAACTGGCCAAGCCGCTAAAGTAGCTAAAGTAGTGATGAATCCCGTAAGTAAAATGGGTCCTATAGAGAGTCCGTCTATTCCCAATCTCCAATGAAAATCAAAAAAATAGATCCATTTATAATCTTCCATTAGTTGGATTAACGAATCATCTGATTGGAAATGATAGCAGAATGCATAAGTCGTTAGAAGAAGTTCTAAAATACATATACATATAGTATACCAACGAGTCAATCTATTCCCTCTATGTGGAAGAAAGAAAATTAAGGAACCCGCAAATATTGGTAAAACTACAATTAATGTTAAGCAAGGAAATTGGTTCGTGGTAAAGACAAGATATACTTGGGACAGAAAAATACGTGCCCAAAATATTTGAATTTGAGCACGGGTTTTTTCGGTAAAAAAAAATGGATTCAAGTAGAGTTTTATGGAACGTATCAATAAGCTAGACCCATACTGCGAGTTGTTTCATGCCATAAATAAACTCGAACGCTCAAGAAATCCGTTGGACAGGCAGATTCACATCTCTTACAACCAACACAGTCCTCGGTCCTTGGGGCAGAAGCAATTTGTTTAGCTTTACATCCGTCCCAAGGTATCATTTCTAATACATCGGTGGGGCACGCCCGGACACATTGAGTACATCCTATACATGTATCATAAATCTTTACTGAATGTGACATTGGATCTATACATTTTTAAACGTCATAAGTTTTCGGTCTAGTAAACTAATTGAGAAATGAATCCTATAGTTAGATACCAGACGAATCAATAAGTGATCAGAATCAATCTACTTCCCAATTGGTTTATGCGCGAGGGCCAAAATACTTTGATTTTTATATTTTTTCAACCACGATCCTACCTTACCCTGTATCAAATTTGCCGATTTGAATTTCTTGAAAAATATTCAAATTTCCATTTATATAATATAATTAATACTATTTATTCAACAAGTTGGATTGGTTAATACGAGTTGATTTTCTGTTACGATAAATTGATGAAACAATGGCCAGTCCAATAGCAGCCTCGGCAGCTGCAATAGCTATAACAAAAATGGATAAAATATCCCCCCTTAATTGGCGATTATCAAAAATATCAGAAAATGTTACAAAATTGATATTAACTGAATTTAATATAAGTTCAAGACACATAAGAGCTCTAACCATATTTCGACTTGTGATCAATCCATAAATACCAATAGAAAATAAATAGGCACTCAAAACAAGTATATGTTCGAGCATCATTAACCAAACTCCTTGTTAATTTTGATTCATTTCAATCTGAACAATAATTAAATCAATTCTAACAAATATGGAACAAAACAAGAAATTAGTAATAGATCGATAGAAAGCAAAAAGCTGTCTATTCTATTTTTTAGACAGGAATTCCAATTATTTGAATTCCGCTTTTTAAAGATTCCTTATTGACGAGCTATAGCAATTGCACCTATTAAAGCGACTAAAAGAATTATTGAAATAAGTTCAAATGGAAGAAAAAATCTGTTGATAAATGAATTCCAATTTGTTGACTATTACTTAGCAAATCTTGCTCTATAATCTGATTGGATTTTGTAGTCCAAACGATCCCATACCAGGACGTATCCGAAATAATAGTAATTAGTGAAATAAAAAGACTTGTACAAACCATTGAAGTAACTCCATCCCCAACGGTCAAAAGATGAAAATCTTTGTAATATTCGGAACCATTCATGAACATCACAGCAAAAATGATTAAAACATTTATAGCTCCTACATAAATAAGGAGCTGCGCAGCAGCTACAAAATATGAGTTCGATATAATATAGAATAAAGATATACAAAAAAGAACCAATCCCAAGGAAAAGGCTGAATAAATTGGATTCGGAAGTAATACTACTGCTAGACTTCCTAATATAAGACCTGATCCCAGAAAAACTAAAAGAAAATCATGTATTGGTCCAGGTAAATCCATTTAATTTTATAGAAAAAATCGAAATATTTCATGCCTTTGTTGACCTGACCAGGACAAAAGAAAAGCTCTCCTATTTCTTTAGACTACTTAATTTATTTTAATTGAATGAAATTTGAATGGGAGTGATTGGGGTTGATGTAGATACAATTATTGGGCTACTCTTATTCTCAAAAGCAGAGGTTTAAACTTTATATTTTGCAAATTATTATTCAAATAGAAATCGATTTTCAATCAAAACGAAGCCATGATTCTCGCTAACCAAGTGTTCCTTTGTATTGACCAAGCAAAAAACCTCATTTTTTTAGATCCAAAAGGGATTTTAGATTTGTCAATATTAAGGGTTTTATGCGTTTTTGATTTGAGGTGAATTTGAAGAAATTGTTCGAATTGTGTAATCGTCAATTATTGACACCGGTAACCGACCTAAAGAAATTTGATTATAATTCAATTCGTGACGATCATAAGTGGAAAGTTCATATTCTTCAATCATTGATAAACAATTTGTTGGACAATACTCAACACAATTACCACAAAATATACAGATTCCAAAATCAATACTGTAATTAAGTAATCGTTTCTTTCGAATATCAGTTTCCAATTTCCAATCAACAACGGGTAGATCTATAGGACATACACGAACACATACTTCACAAGCAATGCATTTATCAAATTCAAAGTGGATTCGGCCTCGGAAACGATCTGATGTGATCAATTTTTCATAGGGATATTGAATAGTTACCGGCAAACGATTCGCGTGGGACAAGGTAATCATCAAACCTTGACCAATGTACCTGGCAGCTCGTATTGTTTGTTGACCAGAATTCAAGAACTGAGTTAGCATAGGGAACATATCTGAATAGCTATAAAAAATTTGAATTCTTTCTTTCTCTTGTTTGAGACAAGTTGTGAAAATAGACTATTCTTTTACAGGGAAAGAAGTTGGGACGAAGTTGTTAATAATAGATTACCTAGAGAAATAGGTAAAAGAAATTTCCACCCAAGATTTAATAGTTGGTCCATTCTTAGTCTTGGTAAAGTCCATCTTGTTGCAATAGAAATGAACAAGAATAAATAAGTTTTAGATAATGTAATAAAGATACCCATTATTGTTCTAAAAACTTGACTTCTTTTAGTTATGTCAAAAAGCCCAGTAATAGGTATGTATGGAATAGAAAGATTCCAACCCCCGAAGTAAAGAACTGTTACAAATAATGAAGAAACTAGTAGATTTAGATACGAAGCAACATAAAATAAACCAAATTTGATACCTGAATATTCGGTTTGATAACCTGCCACCAATTCTTCTTCTGCTTCTGGTAAATCAAAAGGCAATCTCTCACACTCGGCTAGAGAAGAAATTAGAAAAACGATAAACCCTATAGGTTATAGGTTGACGCCATAAATTCCATCCCCAAAAACCATATTTTGACTGCGCTTCAACTATATCAACTGTACTTAAACTGTTAGATAATCATAGTCGACGAGAACATCACTGCTGCCGTCGCTATTCCAGAACCGTACATGAGATTTTTACCTCATACGGCTCCTCATAGGTCACAAATAAATCTAAGGGCCTTTCAAGATTATTTATCTTAATGTGTTTGTAGGATCGATAGAGAGTCAAACTCTTATCTTCTCATCCTAAGGCCTAGAATTAGACCAATGGAATTCTGTCTGCTAGATTTAGAATCAAAAATGCTTCTGAATTGATCTCATCTTTGAAGAATTTTCATTTTTCTTTCTTGATTAATAACTTTATCCTTGAATAAAAAAGACTTTTAAAAGAAATATCACATAGATATTTCAACCTATTATTTTATCATTTTCGATTACGAAAAAGAATTAGACATTACATAACAAGAATTTTATTTAGAGAAAAAAAAGCAAAATAGTTCTGAATAAAAAGATCTCTTTTTGCAATTCTAGTCTTTCGATTTTATTTCGTTCCTATTCTCCTTTCTCATAAAAAGAGGTATTACCAAAAGTAAAAGATTTCTTCGTTCTTGATAGTTATTTATTTAATCGGTGGATAGGAACATACTCTGGATCGAAATCGTGGGGAGTACTTATTAATCATTTCTACCAACTTAAAGCCCCAATTTGAATTACTTTTCTAAAAAGAAATATCCTTTTGGATAATTTTCAGAATCTCCATTACTAATCCTTTGTGTATCTTGGTCTTCCTAACCATCCACTTGTCTTTTTAATCTCTCCTTAGGGAAATACATCTATGGAAATAGATAATAAAACCCCATATGGTTGATCTTTTGAACCCGCTACAAGCCACGATGACTAATCAAACAATCTTGGGGTAAATAGTCTCGACTGTTTATATTTTTTTTCACTCAATTCTTGTACATAGGAAATGAGATTGAATTCCTTTAACAGCAAATTTTGAAGCCGTTTTATTTCACTCATATAACTATCTGATTTAATTCTGATTTAATTCATCAACCCCAACGATGAATAAAAAAAATAGATATTAAACTCATTTAACTTTCTTGCTAGAAAGAAAAGAAGTAGATTTTTTGTCTTACCGAATCGCACGTAGAGATATTGATAATACACATAGAGTTAATGGTATTTCATAACTAATTGATTGAGCAGCAGCCCTTAATCCACCTAAAAAGGAATATTTATTATTTGATCCATATCCCGACATAAGAAGTCCAACGGGAGCAAGACTTGAAACGGCAATCCATAAAAAAATACCAATACTAAGATCGGCTAGAATAAATCGATAGCTAAAAGGAATTACTGAATAACTGAGTCAAATGGATATGACTGCTACGGATGGTCCGATACTGAATAAACGAGTATCTCCTCTAGATGGAAGAAGATTCTCTTTTCAAAGTAGTTTTGTACCGTCTGCCAGAGCTTGCAGAATTCCCAAGGGCCCGGCGTATTCGGGTCCAATACGCTGTTGTATCCCCGCAGATATTTCTCTTTCTAACCAAACAATTACTAAGACACCTAGTGTGATTCCTAATACAAGCGTAAAATAGGGCCAAGTATCACAGACTTATTGTCTGCCCCTATGCAACTTCCTGGAAGAGGTCTGCCGAAGATATTCAATTCATTCGGTATGGCCAAATCTGGAAATGCTATGATATGGGTGCAGGATCTTGGTCTTTGGCTTATTATCGGTGTTAAGCTATGACACAAAGATCGAGTTTCCTGGGTGGATACTTGGAGGTAAAAGAGGGACCGACTTCATGATAGCTCCTTTGGACCACCAGTCTGAAGGCGTAAAGAACGACCGGGCTACAAGAATTGAAGTGCACCTGAGCACAAAGACTCGGTACGGAAAATACTTAAGCATAAAGATTGTGTTGGTGTGAAGTCAGCTGTACTAATCGAGTAAACTCCCCTGGGGAACTGCATCGATCAAAATCCTACTTCTATGGCTTCACTCCATCCCAGATCTCTAGGAACAGGGCAGACTGAAAGACCAGGGGGCGACTATTGGCTTTATAAAGTCCCTTTCAGCCCCTGATTCGGATGTTACGAGAAATCTGTCCTCTAATCGAACGAGTCGGGATGAGAATCTCACATGGTGCTGTTCCTGCCTCTCTCTGTCCAACTCGTAACGCAATTGACGTAGTAGACCTCTCGCATGATTGTTTCAATGATGTATTCAATCAAGACAAGAAAGATACGTCGTAATAAGATCAGGTTACATGATTGGTAAGTGAAGGAAGGAAGTAGCTCGACTGATAAGTTGAGGCTATTCGACTCTCGCTAAAGAAGATAAATTCACATTCACCCAACACTTCTCGTACCGGATAGGCTCTTGGACTTGGAGCTCACAAATGCGCTATTTGAGTGAACGAATGCGCTGTTGACATGAGATAATAACTTGTTTGAGCTGCTGAAGTCGGAGAAGAGGATGGAAGGGGGGTAGCGGTTCGTGCTTGAGTTGAATCACTTGACTTTGGTCCTATCTTTATATAAGTAGTAGATCCCCTTAAAGGGAAATGATCTAGGTAAAAGCTATTGGCTGCTACCTGGTAGGCAACTCACCAGGAATAGTCTCTATCACCGATAGGCCAATCCAATTAGACGGAGGGATGGTATCAGTAGCCAAGAAGGAACTGACTTGGTCAGCTGTTTCCGCTCGAGTTAAAATGCTTGATGGGGCGAGATTTGCCTTGGGTGAGGTTTAATAAAAAAGTCAAGTAGGGCAGCGCCGCGAATGGCTATAGTTCGTCACTCGCGGTATAAAAAGAAGTAAGGAGCTTTCCTAAGCTAAAGCGCTTTCTAGTTTGAGAGATGGAAATGCCTAATCAAGTAGCCAAGAATCATAGATTTCGGAGGGAAAGAACCCTGCTCCAGTGGAAATGCATTTAGGAAGGATCCGATCCCAAGTGACATTGAATCAGTTGGTGTTGGAGGAGTGAATGCCAGTCGAAAGGGAAATCCTAGGCTCAAAAGCCACATTTTTCGATACCGAAGTCTGCCAGCCTTAGGTTGAGTTAAAAGCTCTTACTTCTCGGCCTTAGCAGCTACTTATAAGCCTTGCCTTGGCGCAACTTTGCTTGAAGCGAACTCTATCTGCCAGGCTCATAGTCCTATGTCTGCTCTGAAAGAAGTACTTTATCCGTTTGCTTCCCAAAGTGATTTTCGTTTCGTAGAGAGCTTCCCTTTATAGCCCTCCCTTTCATCTTCGATTGATGGATCGGTTGTTCAATCATTATCGATTGGTTGGAAATACCTGTTCTTCCAATTATTGGTCCTTCTTGTTTGATCAAGCCCGGTTTGGCTTTTACCGCCCTGAGTGCACCAACCAAGAAGCTATTCTAGCATCACGAATTGGATTTATGAAAAAGGATTTCTGATAATAGATCGCCTTTCACTAAGCTGCCTTTTATCCGGCTATCCATAGAGATCGGATATCTCGTTCTACTCCTCTGCCCGACTACGGTATTCCATTCTCTCTTGCTAGCCAAGAACATGTGTTGCTTCCTGCGGGCTAGTCTACAACTCAAGTCTGTTTCATTCACAAGTGCTAATACATCTTTGCTGCCTGCTTTCTCTCTTTCGTGTACCGTTGCTTTCCCGTCTCCCGAGGGAGCTTCTCTGCGCGTAAGTCCCCCTCATGAGTAGAAGGAGAAGGTTTAAAGTCGAAGGCAATCTGTCCTAAAGCCCAACCGTCTCTGTAGTTCTGTCTAATCCAATTGCACAACCCCGTCCTCTAGCTCGAGCGGATGGGAAGCGAACGGAGGAAAAGTCGCCTTGAATAGATCATCTTTCGAAGTCAAGCAGTTCGACTAATCGACTCAAAGGCGAGAGGTGGTTAAGTCGTGATCTCTGCTAAGTCGCAACCTCTCTCTGACTTCTTTCCTAATTTGTTTTCAATCTTGAATTCGGGGGACACAGTTACAGTTTGGAGACACAGTTTCTTGCTGTTCTGTTCGTGGTTTTACACCCAGGACCAGAGAGTTTGCTTAATAGCTCTTTTACGTGATAGCTCTTTTAGCTGCAAGGCTGCCTGCTTCCACTGGTGTACGCGAGACCGGTGCCTTAGATTATATAGGATAATATCCGGTGGTGGATGCGACGACTGACCTGGGAACTGACCGCTGGTGCTCGACGACACGGTCCGGGTTGGAAAAAGGATAAGCGACATGATCGAGGTGACGGCTCGACTACGGATTGATGGGATAAGATAGGAGAGAAAGCGCTTCCCGCGGCTGACCGTGTGCCCCTTCAGCCGAATTCTTATCATTTCATAGATTTATCCACATAGGCCAATTGGATATAGAAAAAGAGCACGAACAAAGCTGGCATCGTGCGTGATGTTGAGGGACCAAAAGATGCATAAAGTGCGTTTAGGCTTACTTTCAATTCGGAAAAGACTAAAGGGGAATTGGAACCCAGGGTCAGAAGCACCGATAGTTATCTCAGATTGGAATTCCCAATAAGTTCCAGAGGAAGTTGTTCAATCGGTTAGTTCAGTTAATTTCCTCGTTCTCATGAAGCTACTCGACAGCTTTTCGTATTGAGCTGCTACAGACTTCGTTAAAGGACAATCACTCTTAGCCTACCTCTCTAGATAGAGCAAACTCGGCAAATTACTTTACTTTATAGTAGAGTATCTACACTGATAGAAAGGCACTTCTTCCTTACTAGACCGATATGAATGAATGAACTGGCTTTACTTTAGCTACAGGGACAGTTTCACCGACCTAAGAACCATTTCCTTTAGCAGCAGCGGAGGATATTCTATAAAAGCAAAGAACACACCGAAGCTCCTCAGCCCTTGCATACTAAGATTCTCCTTAAACTTACGTGCTTTCGTGGAAGTCTCACCTATCAAGGAAGTATGACTAAAAAAGTTTATCCCTGCGGGAAGCATTAGCACCTAAGCTCAGTACGCACAGAAGTCAAGTCTACCTCTATTTAGCTCTACCAGCGCATTCCCTTCCTTCTTCTTCATCACCAGGAGTTGATTCAATTGCTAAGAAGACATTTCCTCCAAGAGTTTCTTCTTTCAGAACCTAAAGCCCTTTACGACTCTTCCAGTTCCTCGTGGACCAGACGCAGACAAGGATGAAGATAGGAGTGAGAAGAAAGGTATACTGATAGTCAGATCGAAAGCAATAAGGCGAAGGGCGTTGATTAGACAAGAGAAAACTTCTGATATAGTCAGTGTGCAGTGTGGTACCACTTCTTCCCGGAAGACGCTATCGAATTTATACCGCGAAAGTCAATCTTAGGTTGCTGAGCGGAATCCTCTCTTAATCGGTAATTGAAGAGAGAAGACAGAGGAAATGGCTACGCTCTTTCTCCCTCTTCTTCCTCAAAGACTGAGAAGATTCAATGACGTAGTATTACAAGGTTCGAAAGAAGAAGCAAGAAGATAGGTTTTTATTCCTCTCTAACTAACAGGAGAAGCAGAACATGTAGCTTTTCATTATTTTTTGATCATCCTATCAGTCCAGTCATGGTAACGGATTGAGTATCTCTCTTTCGGTACCTGGTTTGTGATCGAACAAGATATATCGTTGTAAAGTAGAGCTAGACTGCATAGCATGATTGGCTTGTAGGAGAAAGAAGGATTCTAGCCAAGACAGAGATGCAAGCTTTCTTTCTGTCTCCGCTATTGGATGTCATAGGGTAGCTCGCGGATTCAGAATCATTTTGTTCCGAAACGGATATAGAAATGACTATGATGCCTTCGGGTGAGGGAGGACGAAGCTTCAGGTGGACGGACTTATTTGGAAGCAGTTCAACTGGTAATTCCGAAGCCAGTGTCAACCAACCGGCCCCGGACTCTCCCAACCCTGGCGAACCCGCAGCGCCTATTTTTCCTGAGGCTGAGGTTTATCACCCGTTACAGGAGGACGGACAGAGGCGCCAAGAACTCACGTCTTGGTATTAACAGTATCGGACGTTCTTTGTCTGACGGAGTTCGCGATTCCATTTTGGAAACCCAATTCAAGATAGAACTAAAGATAGATTAATTCGTTCGGACAGGTTTTCCGAAGATTCCCTAATGTATAAGAGGCATCAGATAAGGGGCATCCTCTTCTACCCTCATGGGAAGGCTTTTTCATTACAGACTTACGCGAAAGACCTGAATGTAATGGAGAACCATGGGACGCACCGTAGCCTGCCTTATCAGAGACTTATGGAAGCGTTATATAATCAAGAACTCGAACTTGAAAAGAATTGAGAAAGATTGGGCCATTTACTTTATACCTACTATTCCGTCTTCTTTTCTTAGTTTTCTAATATTTTTAATTAATTCGGATTTATTAGTATGGGTTGGAGGGGTTCTATAAAATATACATAGCATCTTTGTCAGCGGCATTACTCCTTTGCTTTTCATTCTCATTAGGTAGGGATATAAATGGAATTCGCTCCCCGAGCTGCGGAATTAACGACTCTATTAGAAAGTCGAATTAGCAACTTTTACACGAATTTGAAAGCAGACTCGATCGGCCGGGTCCGGGGTACCAAGCCTGGATGGCTTTGGTAAGCATATACACTAGTACAATCAAGCACCCTTTAGAGGAAAACAATCCAATCAGTGTGGTCAGTCCAGTCAAGTGAAAGAGACGAAAAGCTATGTGAAGAAAATCAAGGGTCTCTCCGATTGCTACTAAGAACCTAACGCAAATTATCAACCACAATACAAACAAAATCAACCATTAAAATTCAACAAACAGTGGTGCCTGCCCAAAGAAAAATGCTAGTGAAGGTTTCTTTATTTGGAAGGTTTCAATTGAATTGGTCGTTTGTAAATGACAGGTCTTATTCTTCACGCGCCATTGAGTATTTGGATTTATTTGGTTATTGGGAACATTTGAAACAGCTTATTGATAATGTGCAATTTAAGATTCTTTATTCAGGTTGTATCTATGCTTCTCTTAATTTTGTGAAACCATATCCTCTATCTACTGAATGTGAAGTTCTAACATTATCCTATCTAAAATTGAACAGTACGCAAACATTATTCCTTCTTCTTATGTTAAATTGACTATAGGGTATAGTATGAAATTACCATCAATACATAATGAGATATCATATACGTTATCTAACGCTATTCCTTTGTATGATCTTTGTGGTAATCGTGTTTAGAAATCTCTCCTCTATTCTAAGATCTCCGACTTAGTTCATTTAAACGCGGAAAACTCTGATCGTGCTGGTATTACAGGTGTCTTTATGCGTATTTATTATAAACCTGATCTCTGTTCTGAATTATTGGAGTTTCCTCAAATATCTGATATTTTTAGCTTAATTAGTAATGTTTTGAGTCATTCTTCAGACAACATAAGTGGAGAACTGCCTGAAGCCCAATCTCTTCTGTATAAAAAAAGTCGTATATCTGGTAAAATCAACTCAATGAAAAGTAGGATAACTTCATGTCGTCCTTTCATTGTAGCGGATATAGAGACAATATTAATGAATAATGTTCATGTTCCTTACGCTGCTGGTTTCTTAGTGGTGAATCCTGGTGAGAATCTTCGCTCCATCCCGTCCGATTCTATTAAAACCTATTTCAGTGAAAATCATATACCTTTCTATTTGACGTTTGAAGATAGGAGTGATAGAATGTTATTTGATTTTCTCTCTAATTTGGAATATCAAGTTCAAGAAAATCCTCGTCTTCGAACTGTCTATTTTCATAATTTTTCCCGATTTGATGGTATTCTCATTCTGAAGTATTATGCTCTTCGTGGTGATAAGTATAAACTGAAAACATTGTTGAGGAATCATAAGCTTTACGAGTTTAAAATCTATCTTTGCGATAAACTCCTCTTACGTTTCCGAGATTCATGCACATTGCTTCCTAGCTCTCTTGACTCCTTAGGACGTACATTATGCCCAGAATTAGGTTCAAAAGGTTCTATCCCACATGCTGATTTGAATGTATCTAATCTTTCGTTTCATACTGAGAATTTGATAAATTATCTTCGACAAGATATTCTTCTCTTAGGCGGTGTGATGTTGAAGGCTCAAGAGGTTCATTTTTCCAAGTACCATATTGATATCGAGGATGTGATGACTTTATCATCTCTTTCCCTTAAAATCTTTCGTCAGAACTATTTGGATGATTCAACTTTTCCGATCCATATACCAACTAAAAATCAAGACACCTTTATTAGGCGTGGATATTATGGCGGTCATGCTGATGTCTATAAGCCTTATGGTGAGAATCTTGACTATTATGATGTGAACTCATTATATCCTTACATTATGAAATCCTATGCCTTGTGGTATCCCAGTCTGGAGGAATAATTTGGAGAGCGTTGAATTGGATAGTTTGTTTGGTTTTATTGAGGCTTATGTAGTCTGTCCTACTACTATCAAAAATCCATTCTTGCCTTATAAGGAGAAAAATGGTACTTTAGTCTTTCCTACTGGTAAATTCATTGGTGTCTTTTATAGCGAAGAGTTGAAGTTTGCATGTTCTTTAGGTTACCAGATAATTCCTCTTAGGGGTTATTTGTTTGAGAAAAAGTCCAGTCCTTTCGAAAGCTTTATCTCACACCTATATGAAAGCAGACTAGAAGCTAAGAAAGAAGGTGATGAAGCTATGACATTTATATATAAGATTCTCATGAATTCGCTCTATGGTCGATTTGGAATGAGAAAGTACAGTCACCGAAATCTGCAATCAAAAGAGATATGAAGAATTGATGATGATGGATAATTTTCAATCTGCGGATATGCTTACCGATCATTACTATATTGTCAATTACATTACCAATACTGGCCATGTTGACGCTACCGACTGGAAGGCTCCTAAGATGTCGGCAGTTCAATTGTCAGCAGCTATAACTGCTTGTGCTCGTATTCATATGTATCCATACATTTCCAGACCTGACTGTTACTACACTGATACTGACTCTGTAATTCTAGGAAATCCCCTTCCTGACGATCTAATCTCTTCCATTGAATTAGGTAAGTTTAAACTCGAATGCAATGTAAAAAAAGGAATCTTCTTAGCACCTAAGAGTTATATGTTAGAAACAGAAGATGATAGAAAGATTATTAGACACAAAGGTCCTGCTAAAGATTTAGTAACAGCAGAATGGTTTCAAAAGATATTGGCAGATCTATCTTTAACAGAGCAGATATCCACTGAAGCGAACTTCCGAATCAATTGGAAAGAACTCAAGATTGTGAAAAAGGAATTGCTAATCAAACTTGGACTACCAAGGAGTACGAAAAGAGAGAATGTCTATGATTCAAATAATGCCTGGATAGACACACGACCAATAGATGTAATAGATTTAGGAACTCAAGATGCAACCACTATTTACAAATATGAACTAATGAAAGATCAAAATAATTTTATGACTTCGAAAATGGAAGAAGAAGGAAGTACGTCAACTACAGAAGGTCAGTCAACTAATGATGGTCAAAAAACGACTACTCAGCAACCAACTCTCTACAATAACAAACCTAAGAAGCCAAAGGATAATTACACAAAACCTAAACCTGATGAATAAGAACAAAGGTGGAGAGGGCCCTACCTTTTCTCCCTCCCCTCCGGTTCAGCTTTAGACCGGTCCATTGAAATATTCTTTCTTCGATCAGAATACGAATGAGATCAAAAAGGCCATCATTAATGCGAACAATGCAATAGCTTCGGTTAGAGCAAAGCCCAAAATAGCATAACCAAATAATTGTTTAGCCAATGATGGATTGCGCGCCACGGAATGGATCAAAGAACTGAAGACGTTTCCAATACCGACAGCAGCTCCTGCTAAAGCAATTGTAGCAGCTCCCGCACCTATTAATTTAGCCCCTTCTAACATAATTGATTGATCACCGAGTTCACGCTTCATTTTGGATTCACTTCTCTTCAATCCTCAAAGTAATCTTTATCTTCTTTCTCTCTTGTGTTTCGCACTACGGCAGCTATTCGGTCCATCATCGTTTCCTTAGAGACCTCAGTCACCGGCTCGTTGCAAAAAGGGGATTTCCTTTCTTGTTCTTTTTCCTGCTTCCGACGGAAGCAAGAAACGATACTTTGGAACAATTGGAACATTTTCTTTGGTTCATTCTTTGACTGCTCTGCTCCCCCAAAGAAAAAAGAGAGACTTGCTAATTTAGGTCTTGTCAGAGCCTTTCAAGAAAGACATGGGACTTTTTGGGCGTAAAAGTTCTTACTTTACGATATTTCTCAATGAACCTGACGCAGGTAGACGCATCGAATTCACTGCTAACTCTGTCTCGTACTCTCATTCTATCAAGCATCGTAGGAACCCAGTTCTTCTAACAACTCAGCAATTGAATGAGTGACTGAGATTCCCATCGAACTCACTCAAGGACTTAACGGACAAGAACTTGAAACCCCGTTGTTTAATATTTCCTACTAGGAAAGACATAACTAAAAGACTGAACACGTATAAAGTAGATCTCCAAGGAAGCCAATACCAAGGTTCTCACGCATTTTGCATTTTTCTTCCCAACATTTCTACCCGGAACATACTCTAGGACATCGAAACTTGGATTTTTGGATAGTTCCTTCCTAAAGAGTCTGAACAAAGAGCTCCTATTCCACGCTTGTTCAACTTAAATGAAGACAATTCCAATAGAATAATAGGAAGCATTTGTCTTTCTTTCCACTGAAACCCCTACCGAAGACACGGCCCAGACTCCTAGGATGAAATACCACGCCACGGATCATGTCGAAAACAGCTGATTTCACTAGGGAGGAGAAGCTGTGTAGAACACATCCAAAGCTTTACTTTTCCTAGGCATTGATTCCCATCTCGGTTCATCGGGTGAATCTATTCTTCGTTGAATTTGAGCATGCCAGTCATCGTTTGATTTCATGGACGGAATAGAAACGGTAATAAGATGGATTCTTTCCCATCGACTGGACCTTTCACAGGGACCCGGACGACTAGGGAACGGGAACTACTCTTTGGGATTTGAGCCTAGAGATAGAGACGAGAAAACGTAGATCAGAGAGAAGGCTTCTTATAAGATAAAGAGGTAGGGAAGGGCTTGACGCGAGTAGTAGATATGGGATTGAGGGGCACAGCAGGAGTACGTTGAAACTTCTTAAGGGAAGGGTATAAAGAGGACTAGTAAGTTGGAAGAAGAAGAAATGCGAAAGAAGAATGAGTGCCTCTACTAACCACTGGGTAAAGGGCTTAACAAAGCGCTCCCACTCCAAGCGCACTTACCTAATGAAGCTTGCCTGCGTCTTCACTTTACCGCAACCCAGGATGAGACCTCAAAACCAATTAAATAGAGTAAGGTCCCAATCGACTAAGGAAAGAACTTCACGCAATCACTGGGGAAGCGGGGCAGTCCCTTGCTCAACAAGCTTCAATATAAGGTCAAATATAGCCTGAGGGTAGTCAATTGGCTAGGTCGCTGCGTAGTTCAAAGGCAAAGATCGCACGAACATGGGAGAAAAGTAGGTCAGATTCAGCCAGATCGCCTAGCATGGGTTGAGAAGAGGAAGTTGGCTTTCTCCTCATAGGGACGAGGCATATACCAACATAGGTCAGGCTAGCTCTCCCCTATTCTACCAGCAAACCAGCTAGCAAGTAGGCTCTAACCTGGAGTCAGAATAGTAGTTACCCTGGAGCTAGAGGAAGAAAGACTCATCTATTCTTCTATCCTAGCGTGCTCTAACCATAAAGGATATGATCAACATCCAACTACCGAGCTATAAGAATAGAGCTACTAGCAGCTAGGCTACATTCCCATCTAGCTACTATAGCTAATAGAAAAGGCAGACCGACGCTTAGTATGGATGGCAGACTACCTTCTGACTTTCCCTCTGAGATAGCGATAGCCCAGATCTGTAGGCAAGATAGGTTGGATTTCAAAAGCTCTTTTCTCTTACGATTGAGCATCTAACTTCCTTTCTCCAGTCAAGTAAGCAAGTCAACTACGAATGAGCATAAGACTAGGGGGCATGCCTAAAGATTTGATAGATGAAAGAAATCGTAGTCAAATGACTGGTCAAGGAGAGCTTAATCTGAGATTCACTCCTACTGATATATCTTTCCAGCAATCCGAAAAGGGTCTAGCCGTAATCCAATTCGTTAGTCGCACGTGCACGTAGGATTGCTTTGAGCAAGCTTCAAGGAGCATACTCCCGGCCCTGGCTTAGTAGGCTTTGTTTAGACGAAGTGCTGCCGAGCTACTCCCTTTGCACGTCCAAGAAGAAGAATCGTCCCTCTTCTCCTTCGGACCCTCCAATTTTATAATGTAAGGGAACTTGGATAAAGAAAGTGAGTCACTAGGTCAAGAGCTAGAGTGAAGTCACTTAGTGCTCAGTGGAATCTGCCAAAGTGGGCCGGTCCCCTTCTCTTCCTTTTGGCCCTTCTTGCAATCGAATTTCCCTCTTATTAGTCTTCAGTGAGTGGATTTCATATACAAAGACATATCTAGCCTCTTTCCAGTGCAAGTTCCCTACCAGCTCTAATGGCAGTTGCCAATTATCCAGTAAGCAAGAAAGCAAGGACAAATGAAATCCATCCTGTGTGAGTTTCCGATCAATTCATTCAATCGAGTTCTAGTCCGTCTTCCTGCGAGTACATTGGTAAGCGCTTGTTACCGTGCCTTGAAAGCTCTATCTTTTTCCAAGTAAGCATTTGAGGCAGGAAAGCGTAACTCTTGATTTTATTCCTCTCTCGCTTACACTTACACAAGCGCTAAATAAGATCGGGAGGGTTAACTTAGGGCTTAAACCTATATGGCTAGCAACCCCAATGGCAGCACTGCACTGGCAGGAAAGAATCCAACTCTATATAAGATTAGGCACTGTCTGCTACGGGCACTTCTACTAACTCGGCTAGACCGACATAAACCATTAGCTCTTTAGGAGGGGAAAGTCTTAGGCTTAGCAAGGGCACTCCCAACAGCTGCAAGTAGGACTGCCACTGCTGACGAAGTAAAGTACAACAGACTCGGATGGACTCACATCGAATGGAAGGTCCACAGGGAAGATATCTTGCTACTAGGGAAGGTAGAAGCAAGAAAACAACGGCCAAAAGAAAAATAAAGAGAGAAAAAGAGATGAACGGGCTTTTTCGGTGTGGAATATTTGAAAAGTAAAGGTTCGAGCATATTGTAGACGGAGAAACGACTCTTTTTCGGAATTTACCTTTCACCCAGGAGTTCTACTGTCGGCCAATGCAGAGGTGGAAGGCTCTCATCGCTCAGGAAGCTACTACTGATCCCAGACCTGCACCAACAAAACAAGAATTTCACTGAAACTTTAGCTCAACAGCTTAAGGGCTACTATATCTCATCCGCACGAGGGAATATCTAGTGATAGAGGAAAACCGCTGGGTTCGAAGATTGCTCTCGTCCACGCCGGACTGCTCTAAGGCCTAATCAGGGATCAAGTCCATTCTCTCTGTACCGATAATAGCGTAAGCTTTTAGCTGGGAATTAGGCAGAAGTTCGGTTAGCTGGACCGAAATCACTTAACTAGAGAGGCATTTTTTTTTTGTTTGCCCCTTGACTCTTTCTATTGAAAGACTCGAGAGTCGTTGGGTTCAGTCAGGGGAAAGCTTTCATAATCACTCTTAGTCTTAGCGGCAGAACTTCACTCGTTGGTTCAACAAAAAGAGTCGTTTTTATTCCTAAATAAGGAGTCGTTCTTCGTGTCGTGGTGGAAGCCATTCAATCGTCATCTGATTCTGATAGAGGCTCTGTGAATCTGTGCCTTTGAACAGGATAAGGGGAAAGAGAAAAGAGCACCACTCCACTCGTTCCTTGAAGAAGGCTTTTGACACGGATTCAGGACCTCCAATTTCGTCTCGCTCCATGCTTTCATGGGAAAGCTGCTATTGTCTTCCAACGACAGAGTTGGTAAAACCTGGCAGACAAGCTGAAATTCGCCTTGATTGGAAAATGAACCAATGGATGTCCGAAGTTCGCTACGCTAAAACAGCCTTTCGCAGGGTTCGGTTTAACGGGTCCATATCAGATTGGTTTTATTAACTTTAAACATATTGTTATTAAGCTTTCCAATATTTAAGTGGACAGCATACTTTGGACACGACAAGTTTGGATGATAGAAGGAGCCCCTATGCGTGTATTTAAGTGGACAGCATACTTTGATACGAAAACGGAGTCATCAATTGCGCCAATTTGGATTGGATTTCCGGAGTTACCATTGCACCTTTTTCACCGCGCGTCAATTATTGCTTAAGATGGATGAACCTACAGCGGACCAGACACGTCCTAGCATGGCGCGTGGAAGTCTACCTTTTGGCGGCCAGAGATTGCGCGAAGATATTGTTTTGCATCAATCGGTGGTTTATGAGAATGCCTTACTGCCGTACTTGCGGGTCATGCTGATGAAAATTGTTATCAGAATGGTAATTTAAGGCCGCAGCCTTCAGAGGCCGAGAATAAAAGGGAGGAGGTTAGGCTTGGGAAGCAACCAATACGACAAAAATATGTGCCAATTCGGACTAAGGATAAGTCTGATCAGTTCTTCCATACCAACTTAGCTGCCCTTTCGCTCTGGAAGGAAAGGTATAGTTAGGTCTGAAAACGGACTATCAATCACATGCATTAAGATAGCAACTTGGATCCTTATCCTTAGCGGAATGTCTGTCATCAATGGAACTCCTAACTGATTGAGACCAATATTGAGCCTAGCTCTTCAAAAGTTGGAGGTGGCTTGCTGCATATCGAGATCTTGGGTTCCTAGAAAGGACTTTGAATGCTAGTGGACGTCCCCAGCTTTCCAAGCCTGCCACTACAATAGAAGGAAAAAGGTCTTCTAAAACCTCGTTTTCGGAGTCATATTAGTAACAATCAGAACTTGCACACCACAAGGTCTCTCGAGTCTCCATCAGGGGATAACAGACCAAACAAGGACAATCTAGAAGAAGAAGAACAAGGAGATCCTAACCTTCCACAACAGCACAGTAGCTTCCTTAACTAGAGTATAGCTCCTTCAACTCCGAGCTCATAGAAAGAACCTTGGATCAGTCCAGACCAGAAAAACTCAAGGTTCTATATGTAATAGCGCCACTTCTAGCTACCCTTCTTCCTTTTATCGAGCATAATGATTCGAATCGTTGGTCTTTAACTCGACTTTTTGACAGAGTGAAGATCAAATATTTTCGGAAATGGAATGGATGTAGGATTGTCTGACAATAAATGAAGTTGATTCAAAAGTAAATAATTTTCTATTTATCTTTCAGATTCGGTTCCTGTGTTAGGAATGCGTGCGCGTAGGAAGCGGGTATGGGCGAGGAGGTGGGATTCGTACCCAAGGTTAAGATCCTATGTCGGATTAAGAAAAGGAGTAAGAAGATTAGGAGTTTCTCGCTGCTTAAAGAAAGGAACTCCGCTCACTAAGGCATTCCAGAACTGAATAGGTGAGGCACCTCGCTCTCGAAAGAAAGATGGAGCAAAGCCAGTTGTAGCTGCAGACAAAGGAAGCTACCGCCACTCCTTCCCTGACTGTGGAGTCTTTCCGTGAAGCATAGCCAAATATCTAGCATCCGGTCCTGCTGCTTCAACCGTGGAGTGAAGCATCGAATTACTAAACTGCTCTAGGAACTTGCTTTTGGGTGCTTTCACCCGTCGTTCTAACTATCTGCAATGAGGACCACTACTAGGAGGACATAACTTTGGAACTTGTAGAATATCGGCTTTGTTGCTTGCTCTTCACACGCCGCTGCTTTGTTAACAACAAGCCAGCCATTGATCTATAATTCCGTGGAGGTCAAAAGAATGGGGCGGGCGAAAGCCCTTTATGAATATGAGAGGCGTAGAACAAGGAGGTTGGATTCATCGTTCTAACGAGACTTGGACACCCCTCTAAGGTCCAAGCTAGGTTCTAGCAATTCTTCCATAGAAGAGTGGCCAGTGGGGATCAATCTAAAGTGGATCAAAGGTCTTTATCCACCGGGCGAGCAAGAGCACCCCTGGTCGCAACTAATGTCGTAAGAGAAGAAATCGTATCGATACCCGGGGAGATCCAGTCACCCAAACCCGAGAAGATGAAGCAGAATTTCCTTTAATAAAGGGACACTGGAAGCGTACCTTATTTTCGTTTTTGCCGGGTTGCAACTCAATTCTCTTCTGAGGAGCCAACTCGAATGGAAGTTGTCGGATATAGCGGTGGAAGTTACCAACTCGATTTCTATTCCTATTGGTCAATTTCACTTTGACTTTTTTTATCTCGCGGCCAACCGGATCGAACTGCAGCTAGCGATTCCCACGTCTAGGACAGGGACGTAGTCTGTTGCTTATGTATTCCCCCTCACAGCTGATTTCCCTAGACTGGCCGACCTAGCCTCATGGCAAGAAAGACTTTGCCACCTTTGGTTGAAGAAAGTGGACTCCTTGGGCAACTGAATAGGGCGAGTTCCAACCCCTACACGGACCTACTTCTCAAGGCTTTCTCATCTACGTGCTGGGCTTGTCGAACACAGCTTCAACATCAGCTGCTCCTGGGGCAACAGTAATGATTGATTTTTCGATACTGATTGAAAGAATGGCACGAAATCTTAGCAAAACAGTTGTTTGGTTATAGATGGAACTTTGGTCCACTAAAGAAAGAAGAATCACTCGAACGATCAGGCAGAAGGGCAAAGCCGAGGATCAATAGGAGAGTCAAGCTAAGAAGAACATAGCCCTTACCCTGTCCTCAATAGCGACCGGTACAGAGACCTCAGCTGAAAGAGCCGGCAGCGGGGAAAGAAGGCTGAAGTACGATAGAAAGAAAGGAGAAAGCAAGAACGATCAAGTCGAGCAGAAGCGCAAGCAAAGAACTGAAGTTCCAACTTCCAAGACGAACTTGATTTAGTTTGAATCCCCATCCTTAGGTCGATCCTGCTGATGTTTATCAAATGATAGATTTAGCGACACAGAATGATTAAATTCAGACGTTTCCAATTCCTCCTGCAAATGCTATGCTAATCGATCCACTCTTCCGAAAGCCTATGAGAAAGACTAAGATCCGGGACAGGAGTAGATGGGTTTGAAGTCGGCTTAGAAAGCAGCTTACCAATTAGCGATAGCGAGGAGACAAGAACCCCACCGTTAGGGTAGTCTTTCAGGTAAGGCGCATCGATAGGAAAAGTAGGTCATCACACGACACACCAGCCTGTCTGAACCCCTAAAACTGAACCAAAGAGTCGCAGCCCTCTCAGCTGCCCTCAACAAAATGAAAAGGAATGACTTAAGGATATGATGCTCAGGAAGTCAAGCAGCAAGCAACCATCGGAAGGCCTGAGACCCATAAAAGCATTCGGCCCAAGATCCAAGAAAAAAAGAATTTCGTAGAAAAGAGAGGAGAACAAGCCGCGACACTCAGAGCATGATACACAGGGAAGAAGTTTTAGAGAAGTAGTATCCTAAATGGACAACCATTGCACCACTCTAGCCACCCACCACAAAGCAGGTTGAAGTGATGAACAATGCTCGGGCAATAACAAACCTGCTATATATCTCAGAAGTCTAGCTCATAACAGCCTCCTAGGAGCCTTCCCTCCATTTTGATGTGAAAAGGGATATTGGAAGGAACCTCTCAAGGAAGCAGACCTCTCAACTCCAATCCAAGGCTTACTTGGAGAAAGAGAAGTGACTCTAGCCCTAACCAAGCAACAACAAGTCCCGAGTTGGAGAATTCAGAAGCAGCCTTAAGAATCATTCAATGGCACGCACAAGAGGCCTGAATGCAGACAGAGCGTGTCAACAAACCACTAAAACGAATTACCTGGAAGAGCCAACACGGGCCTTCCCCCAAGAAGTCAGAGACCAAATAACAACAAAGGAGCTGAATGAGATGCTCCTGAACGAGTTGCATGCAGCTTTACTAAGCTCAGGAAAAGCGCCGGACGGCTTCGCTTTTTTCAAGGCCGCTTGCGGTCTTGGGAGGCTGCGCTGGAAAGGGCCGATCTGGAATGGGAGGAAAGGAACCGACTCCACCTTCTTCGTATGCAAGAAGATATCAACTCCCTCTTCAGGGGGAGGAGATAGTGTGGGGCTCAGGGCTAACGTGGGATCCGGAGTTTTTTGAGAAAAGGTCCCATCCTTCAATATCATGATTGGGTCGACCAGGCCAGATCATGAGTGAATAGAAAATCGAAAATGTACATAGCTGTTCCAGCTGAAATACTTGGAATAATTCTACCACTTCTACTAGGAGTAGCCTTTTTAGTGCTAGCTGAACGTAAAGTAATGGCTTTTGTGCAACGTCGAAAGGGTCCTGATGTAGTGGGATCGTTTGGATTGTTACAACCTCTAGCAGATGGTTTGAAATTGATTCTAAAAGAACCTATTTCACCAAGTAGTGCTAATTTCTCCCTTTTTAGAATGGCTCCAGTGGCTACATTTATGTTAAGTCTGGTCGCTCGGGCCGTTGTACCTTTTGATTATGGTATGGTATTGTCAGATCCGAACATAGGGCTACTTTATTTGTTTGCCATATCTTCGCTAGGTGTTTATGGAATTATTATAGCAGGTCGGTCTAGTAATTAGGGGGCGGCCGTTCGGTCGCCTATGATACTAGGACGAATAGGTCAAAAATAGGTTTGTGCCGCAGGTGTTGAACGATCTACTCTACACAGGTGTGGGCTTACAGGGCTAGGGCTCATAAACCCTTTCTTTCATTCATCAATAGGGCCCTGGTCGGTCACTTTTCTGGGCCGGGATCGATAAGTAGAAGTCATAAAAAAGAGATCTTTCTATTCTTATTATTTAGATAGAAAGAAAAAGATTCGCTGTCTTTTAACCGGCTCTTTTCTTCTTTGTCAACGCTACTAAGGACCTATAGGTTTGCCTACTTGACTTATGAAAGAGTTTGAGAATGGGTTATTCAAAAAGGAAAGGGCGCTACTTAGTTTCGCAAGCCTTTGTCATTGTCAGTCAACTAAGTAGGGCCTGAGGCCCCCTGCGAATCCGTAAATCTGAGGAGCATGCCGCAACAAAAGGATGGTCCCCTATGCATTTCATTCTTTCCGGAAGGGACAAAAAAGTACCCCCATCATAGTGAACCTCTCCTTGTGATCGGGATGAGGTAGATGCCTCCCAGCCGGGGGGCGGATCGAATCGGAGTTTCCTTAGGTAGCCACCGACCTACAGTTATCCTTAAACTTCCGTGCTTGGTGGAGAAGAAGCGAACAAAGGTACGCTCGCTTGCTGTCTTGTTCTCTGTCGCGAACTGGGATCGCTCGCCAGCTAGGTCAGATTGGAGCAAGAATGGTCGAGAACATATTACCCAACTTAGGGGACAAGGGGCGGAACGACCTCTCGATCTACTTACTGCAGCCCAGGAATAAAAACGTCGTCTAGGCGTTCCCTCTTGCTCCGATCTCCCCTACGCCTAGGACGTTGTCTGGGCCAAGAGCCATAGTTAGTTGCTGTTTTCATTTGGTTGTTTCTTTCTCGTTGTTGATACCGGCAAGACCCAGCCAGATGATGTCTGCTGGTTGGTAGTGAGAGGACTCTTAGTACCTGCATACCCAAAAGGGGGCGCTGGTTAAAAAACAATCATTGGATTTTCTTTCTTGCTCGCCCTTAGCAGCGGGAAAGGAGTCTATCTATCTGCCTAGCTTTGGTAGATTTCCCCCAACGCAATCCACAGAAATTCCACGAATCCCTTGGTGGATAAGTCCGACGACTCAGCAGCAGTGCGGAATTGAAGTTTCTCCGTCTGGTGGATCTGATCTATAGTTAGGGGGCAATACATACCAAAAGGTTCGAAGAAGGCGCATAAGAGTATATAACCAACCCACCCTTCTGTATAACCTATTCACATTAGTGAAGCGGCTGGATGCATAAGGGAAGCGCACGTTTATGAGACCTTTGTCGGGATGCATAGGGGAGTCAACCTACGAGCACGGAAGAGCGTGGTACCGATACCCCTCTCTAAGTAAAGGTAAGATTCTTAGCCCTGTTGATGACTCCATCTAAAATACAATAGGGACATCCGTTTCCGGCTACTCCTTTCGTATCTTGAAGAAAGTAGGCTTAAGTAATAGGGTCAGGTCAATAATAGCTATGCTATTGCCCTACTGATTGTAGGCCTCTGCCCGATCCCGAATGCGGACGGGATTCGATCGTGGTCGATAATACGGTCGAAAAGACCAGCGAGCGAGATGGTTGTTAATAGTACTCCCCCTATCATTGCCTTATGAGTTATAACATCCTACAATCGTACCGATGTCTACTAAAACCTACGGGCGGGTGCTCCGCAACAGCGGCAGATCAAGTCAAAGCTGGCAATCCTCCACCTAACAACTCCTCCTTTACAGTAGTTGCTGTTAATAGGCTCTAATAGACAACCAACCCCATCTATTCTGGATAAACCGGGGCACCTTCCCTATGTGTCAGTGCCATTTTAATCTAAGGCTTGAAGTGAATCAGTCATAGCTTGTTGCCAGCGACCCACGGCTGTAGAAAAGGTTTGAGGTTCCCGCATGAACACTGGCAAGAAAGGCACGATCTTTGGGAGAAAACGAGTTATAGGAAACCCTTCCATAGGATTTTTCATGCGAGAAGACCTACGTACCTCAGAAGAGGATAGATAGGATGAAGATGATGTAGAGGTAGTAGATTGGCCAGCCTGATCCATCTCAGATGCCTTGCACTTTTTTAGCGCCTAGTGTAAACCGGAGTGGCAGGTCGGCTAGAAGGCTCGAGAGACCTCAGTGGGACCAGATGAATAAAGCTCCCCTTACTAGTAAAGGGGGTCCAGGCTCCCCACTTAACTCATCACTGGAGGAAGAAGAGAGACAGGTGTACGAAGGTCTCAATGAATCCTCTTTTATTGTGTATACCCGGGAGCTTAGTATCCATGATGGCTGGCGTCAAAGAGGTCCCCCTGAAAATAGGCCAGGTCCGTGTTTACCTTTTGATATGTCTGTTTTTTTATTAAGTGCATCTTCCGTAACCCTTTCTTAGCGGCTCTCCCTCCTTCCTTACCAACTCTTTCAGATCCTCTCCAACTGAAGTACCGCATCGACAGGCCCCTCCTTAAGTTAAGACACCTCACCTTAGCCAACCCAGAAGGCAAGACATCTCGCATCGCTAACCTCTCTTGTTGGGCCAGGTTCGTTATCAAGTTCCAGTTCTCACCATGCCCACCTACCGACCGAGGAAGAGTGGGAAAGATACTGAAGCCATGAGTTGACGAACAAGAGAGGTGATTCAGCCACTCAATACGACAGGGGCAGATAACGTAAATAGTCTTTCACATTTACTAAGAGAAGAAGGCTTTCGAGAGTAGGTTGATAGCTTAGAGGTCTTGTCAGAGCCTTGCTACTTTAGGATGAATTAGTGGTCTTCGTATTCCTGTCTTAGTGGATAAATAGATCGGGGCTGCTTACTTACTTCTTCGTGTGTTTGATCGGTGCTCCTTCCCAGTAGTATGAGTTGATAGCCCAAAAGGCGGAATTATTCTTCTTGGTAGGACTCGTCTTCTTTATTCTAACAGGGCAAATCTAGTTACCAGTGGAATTTGTTCAATAGTTGCCCACCGGTTTAGGAAAGATGTGCGAAAAGTGCCAGAAAGATCTATATGAAGAGGAAAGGGCTAAATGGCCAGATGATGCTTTACGAGATTGGCTGACCACGATGGTGTGCTTTGTTCGGGTGGAACTAGGAATGTGTTTTTTGCACAACTTGAATTTATTCCTTTCTACAAGAAAGTACATTTCTTTGATCACGAGAAGAATTCACGACAGAAGTTGGCGCTACTTTCTTCGGTTGCTTGGCTGAGGTTAGGTTTGGAGATAGTTCAAGCTGGGGCAGAAAAGAAAGCTTTGTCTTCTAATTCCTCTGAGAATGTAAGCTGGTGCTGCACCATTTATCGTTTTTCCTGGAATATATTAAATAGTTTCCCTCTTTGGTAGGCGAATGCGCTATTCGCTGGCGTGATCGTTGATTTAATGCAATCATGAGAACCGGATTTTTTTCTGGAGGAACAACGATTTCCTTTTTATGCGGAGATGACTTCTAGACCGGTGTCCAAGTTAATCAGTAGTGAGAGGTCTCAACGAGCCTTCATCCATAACTCCATTTGTAAAATCCCAGCCCTCAAAAGCTATTTTTAAAAGACAGCTTGACCTGAAAGCTTCTATAGTAGAACTCATAGGGATTGGTTGTCTTAAGAATGGTTAGCTAGGGAGGGAAGAGGATATGAATGAAAAGATGGCCCACCATTTTAGTTGAAAAAGGGCGTGACTGCCTCCTTTTATTCAATAAATTCCCCGAGATTCCCTTTAGTTTAGTAGACGGACGTAGATGGGCAGGCCGTGCAACTGATCTTTCTCACTTGTTCAGTTCAAGAAAGCGAAGAAAAGACTAAAGGAAAGCAGACCTAAAAGCTACCATCTTACTTTCAATCCGCAAGGAAATAATATAAGTAGGTAGGGCGAGAAGAATCAGTAAAAGTGTGAGCAAGAAAAGTAGTTGACCTTCACTTTATAGTAGAACCTGGTAGGATGAATTAATACCTTTTCTTAAGGTAAGGGCTAACGAAGATCTGGAATTTCTTTGTTATAAAAGAATTGTCGATTCCTGACACTAACGGCGGACCTGGTACTGACACCTACCGCCCTCCTTCGGTTACGGTTAAGTGCCGTTGGACTAGCTTCCCTTACAAATTCTGCATTACTAGATAGGTCAGCTTTCCTCGGTGACAAAGAGGAATATCAATCCGATTAAGAGCGAAGGCTATACTTAAAATCTTCTTCTAAGGAGAATAGGATCCCTTTCCTCTGCGCGCTCAGCAGGGAGCTTTCTCTCTCACGGTCCGAACTGCGGAATCGATCAACTACCTTTTTCCTTTTGTATGCACTTACCCTCCCGGGTAGTCTATCTTGAATAAGCCGATCTGCAGGCTCATCTTCTGATAGATTAGATTGTCTAGTTCGGAAGGCACTTAGATCAGATCGATTCTAAAACAAGAAAAGAAAGTTGATTTCCCCTCGCCTTGGTTAAGGAAGTCTGATACTAGCGTACCCGCAGCCCGGTCGGAACTTAATGTTCTAAAGCGAGTATGAAAGCTAGCTTGAAAGCAAGTCAGCGAATCATGAGAAAGCGATCGGAGATTCACTTTGTCACAACCATATAGTTCGTTCGCTCGGGTATGACCGGACTATGACTATTAGACCTGAAAAAACGACAAGTTCGTCACGCTATACTACAACGGTCCTTTCCGAAAGCAAGAAAGAGAGCACAAGAATTGGTATAAAACAGGCATCGTGAGCCTCTGCTATTCCGGTAAAAGAATCTTCTGTTTCAATCGAATACTTAATCTTGGTATTTGATCCTCGGAAGACAAAGATAATGCTTTTAGAGCTTTAGTCATCCCCCTATCTAAGGCTTCTTTGCCCCTATATAAGTATGGAACTCTCTTCGATGAACGATATTTTTACGCGATGCACTTTTTCTTTCCCTCAATACAAGTGCCAAACATTGGCCTAAACGAGAGTCAAGCAGGCAAAGTCTAGCTGCCTATTCTATTCTTTAAAGATGAACGAAAACCATTTTGAGGGGGCCCCTGGAAAATCAACTCACTTTGATTGACCAAGGCCTCTCCCTTACGCCTTAAGACGATGGAATATGTCCACATAAAAACTGGCGTTTTTTCCTCGCTTTCAATTATAAATAAGCTCTATGGCGACGGTGGCGCTGACTTAAACTTACGCCTATGCGCTTTCAAGAGTGCTCTTTTGCGAGAAGTTTTACAACAACTACAAGTGGGCCGGGGGAGCACAGGAGTGCTTTCCACCCATACTTGAGGGTAATGCCAAAACCAAGGTTATTATTATGTCGAATCGAAGAACGAAGGAAGTTGACATATATTATTAGTGCTAGAAAGAAATAGATTCTAAATAGTAGTGATATAGTAAAGTAATAGTAAAAATTCCTATCATTACTATTTATAATCTCTAATAATTTATCTAGTTGAGGCATGATTGATTGAGAACCGATGACTTACGCCTTACCATGGCGTTACTCTACCGCTGAGTTAAAAGGGCTTCTTTGATTTAATTCCCAAACGAGTCACTATGTAGATAAAATCTCTATATGGACATATTATAGCTACTCGATCTCGATCAAATGGCTTTGGATCTGTCTCTACATCTGGAATATCTCTAACAGGATATTACACTCCATATCGATCTGAAACTGGAAGGGACGCTATTGGTGCTATCGGTACTGCTCTCGTTATCATCGGCAACTGACCGCTTTCCCTCTCACATCCTATTGAATGCATTTAAAGGGTTCCATCTAGGGATCTATGCGTCGCTTAGGCTGGTTCAATGCCCCGGTAGGAAAAAGTATTCGCTGGTCTTCGCTTGTAGAGTTGCATCACAACGGCT